CGCCATTCGTAATTCCATCAATTACTTGTCTATCAAAAAAATGAGTTAATTCAGCTAATCCTCTTAGACCCTTAGTAAACGATGTTGCATAAAAAGCATCTATGTAACCACGATTATATGACCAACTATATATTATATTTATTAGTTTGTCTCCCCAAATGCGCGTCTGACCCTTTTTTAAAAATGCATTTTTAAAATTAAAATTTTGTAAAGATGAATAAAGGGGCTTATATAAAAGGGACGCTATAAGTATTCCAAAACATGCTATACTGACTGAAAAAATAGCATTTGCCAAAAATTCATACCAATCCACCGAATCAGTCAAATTTTTATGTAAAAGATTTATAGACGGAGTTAACCATTTTGATAATATATCCAAACCCATTCCTTCTTGATTCAAAGGAAGTGCCAGGGATCCCACGAACAAGGTAAATAGAACCAATACAAGCAAAGAGAATAACATAGTATTATCTGATTCATGGGGATAGAAAAAACTTTTTTTTTTACAAGTTTTTAAATGAATAATAAAAGGTTGGTTGATAGTTTTTACCATATTATCAATTTGTTTTTGGGATGCCGTCTTAGAAAAAAAAGAAGCCTTCTCATTAGGATTCATTATTAATATATATATATATTTTTTTTTTAAGCCTTCTTTTCCCCATAGAGATACTGAATAAAACGGACTCATTCCCATTTGTTTTCCACTGTAATTTTGAAAATGAGTATTTAAATGCCCTTCAAAAGTAAGTAAATAAATTCGAAACATATAAAATGCAGTTAACCCGGCTGTGGAACAAGCTATTATTCCGAAAAGTGGTGAATACAACCAAGTATCATTAAGAATTTCATCTTTGGACCAAAAACAAGCAAGTGGTGGAATACCACAAAGAGAAAGTGTACCTAATAAAAAAGCTGTTTTTGTAATTGGGACATGTTTTGTTAAACCGCCCATAAGAACCATATTCTGACTTTTATCTGGAGAATATCCAACAATAGCTTCCATTGAATGAATAATTGATCCAGATCCTAAAAACAATAATGCTTTAGAGTAAGCATGGGTAATCAAATGAAATAAAGCAGCTCGATATGACCCCATACCTAAAGCTAACATCATATAACCCAATTGAGACATTGTAGAATAGGCTAAACTTCTCTTAATATCTGTTTGAGCAAGAGCCAAAGTAGCTCCTAATAGTACTGTTATTATACTTATTAAAGATATTAAATTCATTATGTAGGGTATTCCTATGAAAAGAGGAAGAAGACGAGCGACAAGAAAAATGCCCGCTGCTACCATCGTAGCAGCATGAATCAGAGCCGAAATAGGGGTAGGCCCTTCCATGGCATCAGGTAACCATACATGAAGGGGGAATTGTGCCGATTTAGCAATTGCACCGGAAAATACTAGAAAAACGCATAAATTATAAACTAAAAAAGTAAACGCATTATCATTATTATAACTTAAGTTATTGAATATTTCAAACAAATCCTGAAATTCAAAACTACCTGTTATCCAATAAAGACCTAAGATTCCTAAAAATAAACCAAAATCTCCTATACGATTAGTTACAAAAGCTTTTTGACAAGCATTTGCAGCAATAGGTCGTGTGAACCAAAAACCTATTAATAGATATGAGCACATTCCAACTAATTCCCAAAAAATATAAATTTGTATCAAATTTGAACTCGTAACTAATCCCAGCATGGAAGTATTGAAAAAACTCATATAAGCAAAAAATCTTAAATATCCTTGATCATGAGACATATAATTATCACTATAAATCAAAACCAGAATTCCAACAGTAGTAATTAATATTAACATAATAGAAGTAAGTGGGTCGATCAAGTGGCCGAACTCTAACGAAAAATCATTATTAATAGTCCAAGACCCTACATATTGATATATGAAATTGCTATTTATTTGCTGAATAGCCAGATCTGCAGAACAAATCATAACTATACTTAATAATAAAACACTAGGAAAAGCCCACATGCGACGAAGATTTTTTGTTGCCGTCGGAAAAAAGAGAAGCCCGACTCCGATTAAGACAGGAACTGGAAGTGGAACGAAAGGTATGATCCATGCATATGGATATGTATGTTCCATAAAAAAAAACCTTTTTCATTTTTAATTTATTCTTTCCGATTCACCGGATCTTCTCTCTTTCGCAAAAAAAGTAAAAATATATATATATAGATTAGAGATGCAAGACCAAAATTTAATCTTCTTAAGTAGTCTGATTCTTTACTAAATCGTTCAAATCAACAAATCAAGAAGTTACAACTGGTTAAATGATATCACGCAAAGTGAATAGTTATTTATTAAGTAATATATTTATATATTTAAAGCTAGTTTGGGAGATCCAGAAAAAAAGCTTTTTTAACTTAACTTTAACCAATTTTATTTCTATAGTACGTTGGATACTATAGCTATAGAGCTTTTACTATGAGGATATAAAAAATCCATTAGTTATAGTATGAATTCGTTTTTTTGTCTGGA